AATGAAGTGCCTGATTAAAGGGCTACCTTGATAGGGTAAATTAAGTAATTTTAATTACCTTCATTAGATATTACATAAGATAGAATTAAACTATCACCTTTAGTATCAAAAACTAACGTGCATCATACACCTTAATGTATAAAAAGGTAAGCTAATTAAGCTAATGGGTTCATACCCCATTTATAGAGGTATTAATCCTCTCCTTTTTAATGACCAACAACTCTACAAAACTTCTCTTCCTATCAACATTAATGATAGGAACGATCCTGTCCATCTCATCAAACTCTTGATTCGGAGTTTGAATAGGACTAGAGATCAACTTACTTTCATTTATTCCCATATTAGCAAATAATAAGAATTTAATAATAAACGAATCATCAATTAAATATTTTATTGTACAGGCAATAGCATCGACAATATTATTATTCTCTATTTTATTAATTCAAATAAAATACCCAATAAGATGAGAAACAGAATTAATCCCTTCAATAATAGTTAGATCTAGATTATTATTAAAAATTGGTGCTGCCCCCTTCCATTTTTGATTTCCAGAAGTTATAGGAACATCAACATGAATTAATTGTTTAACATTAATAACATGACAAAAAATCGCCCCAATAATAGTTCTATCATACTGTATTCAATTAAAACCATTTACATTTATCATTATTATTTCAAGAATTATTATTGGAGCATTGGGAGGTTTAAATCAAACATCACTTCGACAACTTTTAGCATATTCATCAATTAGTCATTTAGGATGAATAATTAGATCTTTAATAGTAAGAGAAAATGTATGAGAATTATACTTTATTATTTATTCACTACTAAGAGTAGTTGTAATTCTTTTATTCAAACAAATAAATTTATTCTTTCTCAATCAAATTTATTCATCAACAAATATAAAACCAGAAATTAAATTTATAATATTTTTATCTCTTCTCTCATTAGGAGGGTTACCACCTTTCCTAGGATTTCTACCAAAATGAATTGTTATACAGTCTCTAGTAGAAAATAATATAACAATCATAATAACAATTATGATTATATTAACAATAATTACACTTTATTACTACATACGAATCAGATTTTCAGCTCTTATCTTATCATATTCAGAAAATTCATGATCAATAACTAACACACCAAACAAAACTAGATTTATTTTAACAATAACAGTAATAGTTTCAACTTTAGGTCTAATATCAACATCAATATTAGTTTATTTAAATTAAGGACTTAAGTTAAATAAACTAATAACCTTCAAAGTTATAATTAAAAGAATAATCTTTTAGGCCTTAGTAAAATTATTTACACCTTTAGAATTGCAGTCTAAAATCATAATTGAATATAAAGCCAATAATGATAAGAGAGAAAATTCTCATAAATAGATTTACAGTCTATCACCTATAATTCAGCCATCTTACCGCAAAAATGATTATTTTCAACAAACCATAAGGATATTGGTACTTTATATTTTATATTTGGAGCATGAGCTGGAATAGTAGGAACTTCAATAAGAATAATTATTCGAGCAGAATTAGGACAACCAGGATCATTAATTGGTGATGATCAAATTTATAATGTAATCATTACAGCACATGCATTTGTAATAATTTTCTTTATAGTTATACCTATTATAATTGGTGGATTTGGTAATTGACTTGTTCCATTAATAATTGGAGCACCAGATATAGCATTTCCACGAATAAATAACATAAGTTTTTGACTTTTACCTCCTTCATTAACCCTTCTCCTTATATCTTCCATAGTAGATAATGGAGCTGGGACCGGATGGACGGTTTACCCTCCACTTGCTGGAGCAATTGCTCATGGAGGAGCATCAGTTGATTTAGCAATTTTTTCATTACACCTAGCAGGTGTATCATCAATTCTAGGTGCAGTTAATTTTATTACAACAGCAATTAATATACGATCAGAAAGAATAACACTAGATCAAACACCATTATTTGTATGATCAGTAGCTATTACAGCTCTACTTTTATTATTATCACTTCCAGTGCTAGCAGGAGCTATTACAATATTATTAACAGACCGTAATTTAAATACATCATTCTTTGATCCTGCAGGAGGAGGTGACCCTATTTTATATCAACACTTATTTTGATTCTTTGGGCATCCAGAAGTTTATATTTTAATTCTACCCGGATTCGGGATTATTTCACATATTGTATGTCAAGAAAGTGGAAAAATTGAATCATTTGGAACATTAGGAATAATTTATGCAATATTATCAATTGGATTAATAGGATTTATTGTATGAGCACATCATATATTTACAGTAGGAATAGATGTAGATACACGAGCATACTTTACATCAGCAACAATAATTATTGCTGTACCAACTGGAATTAAGGTATTTAGTTGATTAGCTACACTTTATGGAACAAAATTTAAATTTAACCCACCATTATTATGAGCATTAGGATTCATCTTCTTATTTACAATTGGTGGATTAACAGGATTAGTTTTAGCAAATTCATCACTTGATATTGTACTACATGATACTTATTATGTTGTAGCACACTTTCATTATGTATTATCTATAGGAGCAGTATTTGCAATCATAGGAGGAGTAATTCAATGATATCCTTTATTTACCGGATTAACAATAAACAATACATGATTAAAAATTCAATTTACAATTATATTTATTGGAGTAAATTTAACATTTTTTCCTCAACATTTTTTAGGATTAGCAGGAATACCTCGACGATACTCAGACTATCCTGATGCATATACATCATGAAATGTAGTATCAAGTATTGGATCAACTATTTCAATTGTAGGAATTATTATATTTATTTTAATTATATGAGAAAGTATAATTTCAAATCGAACAATTTTATTTAGATCTAATATAAGCAGATCAACAGAATGGCTTCAAAATAACCCACCAGCAGAACATAGATATTCAGAATTACCATTAATTTCTAGATTCTAATATGGCAGATTAGTGCAGTAGATTTAAGCTCTACAAATAAAGGTTTGACCTTTTATTAGAAATTTATGGCAACATGATCAAATTTATCATTACAAGACAGAGCTTCACCCTTAATAGAACAATTATCATTCTTCCATGATCACACAATAGTAGTATTATTATTAATTACTATTATTGTAGCATATGCACTTAGATATATACTAATTATTTCTTTCACAAGACGAAACATACTTCATGGACATTTAATTGAAACTATTTGAACTGCACTTCCAGCTATTACATTAATCTTTATTGCATTACCATCACTACGACTATTATATTTACTTGATGATTCAGTTAACGCTATAATTACAATTAAAACAATTGGACGTCAATGATATTGAAGTTATGAATATTCTGATTTTATAAATATTGAATTTGATACTTACATAACTCCAGAAAATGATTTAGAAATTAATGGATTTCGACTACTAGACGTAGACAACCGAACAATTTTACCTATAAATACTGAAGTACGAGTATTAACAAGAGCATCAGATGTACTCCATTCATGAGCAGTACCAGCATTAGGAATTAAAATTGACGCAACACCAGGACGACTTAATCAAGGAACATTTACAATAAACCGACCTGGATTATTCTTTGGACAATGTTCTGAAATTTGCGGAGCAAATCATAGATTTATACCAATTGTAATTGAAAGAACTTCAGTTAATATATTTATTAAATGATTATCTAAAATAATTTAAGGAGTTAGTTAAAAATAACGTTAGAGTGTCAATCTAAAATAACTAATTAATTAGTACACCTTGATCATCAGATGGCTGAAAGTAAGTAATGGTCTCTTAAACCATAAAATAGTAAATTAACGACTACTTCTGATGAGGAATAATATCTAAATCCCTCAAATATCCCCTTTAATATGATTTTCACTATTCATTATATTTTCTATTGTATTAATCTTATTTAATCAAATAAATTTTTTCTCTTTCAAACCAATAATTATAAAAAGAAAAGAAAAAGAAAGAATTAAAAGTAATAACTTAAATTGAAAATGATAACAAATTTATTCTCAACATTTGATCCATCAACTAATTTATTTAATTTATCATTAAATTGAACTAGAACATTTTTAGGATTATTATTAATTCCAGCCTTATTTTGATTAACCCCATCACGAATTAATATTTTATGAAATAAATTAAATTTAACCCTTCATAATGAATTCAAAACATTATTAGGAACAAACTCATTTAATGGAACAACATTTATTTTTATTTCAATTTTTATTATAATATTATTTAATAATTTTATAGGATTATTCCCTTATATTTTTACTAGAACTAGACATTTAGCACTAACATTTGCAATTGCACTACCAATATGATTAAGATTTATATTATTTGGATGAATTAATCACACTAATCATATATTTGCACATTTAGTACCTCAAGGTACACCTCCTGCACTTATATCATTTATAGTATTAATTGAAACAATTAGAAATGTAATTCGACCTGGAACCTTAGCAGTACGATTAGCAGCAAATATAATCGCAGGACATTTATTATTAACCTTATTAGGAAATACGGGACCATCAATAACAATAAATTTAATTTCACTATTAATTTTTGGACAAATATTATTATTAATCCTAGAATCAGCAGTAGCTATAATTCAAGCCTACGTATTTTCTATTTTAAGAACTCTTTATTCTAGAGAAGTATATTAAACATATGTTAACAATACACTCAAACCACCCATTTCACTTAGTAGATTATAGACCTTGACCATTAACAGGAGCAATTGGAGCAATAGTATTAGTTTCAGGACTAGCTAAATGATTTCATTTATTTAATATCAACTTATTTATAATTGGAATAGGAATTACCTTACTTACAATAATTCAATGATGACGAGATGTAATTCGAGAAGGGACATACCAAGGACTTCATACAGGATTTGTATCAATTGGATTACGATGAGGTATAATTTTATTTATTGCATCAGAAGTATTATTTTTTATATCATTCTTCTGAGCTTTTTTTAGAAGAAGACTAGCACCAACTATTGAATTAGGTATACTATGACCTCCAATAGGAATTCAACCTTTTAATCCCATACAAATTCCATTACTTAATACAGCAATTCTTCTTGCATCAGGAGTAACTGTAACCTGAGCTCATCATAGACTTATAGAATCTAATCATACTCAAGCACTTCAAGGATTATTTTTTACAGTAATATTAGGAATTTATTTTACTATATTACAAGCATATGAATATTGAGAAGCACCTTTCACTATTGCTGATGCAGTTTATGGTTCAACATTTTTTGTTGCAACAGGATTCCATGGATTACATGTAATTATTGGAACAATATTTCTTTTAACATGCTTAATACGACATTCAATAAATCAATTCTCACCTAATCATCATTTTGGATTCGAAGCAGCTGCATGATATTGACATTTTGTAGATGTAGTATGATTATTTTTATATATTTCAATCTACTGATGAGGTAGATAATTGTTTTTCTAGTATAAATAGTACATTTGACTTCCAATCAAAAAGCTTGATTATTAATCAAGAAAAACAATTTTAATCTTATCAATAAGAATAATCATTAGATTTATTGTACCAATAATTGTTATAATTATTGCAACAATCCTATCAAAAAAATTAATTAATGATCGAGAAAAAAGATCACCATTTGAATGTGGGTTTGATCCTAAAAGTTCTGCTCGAATACCTTTCTCACTACGATTCTTTTTAATTGCAGTAATCTTTTTAATTTTTGATGTAGAAATCGCATTAATTTTACCAATTGTAATTATTTTAAAAACATCAAATATTATAATCTGAACAATATCAACAATATTTTTTATCTTAGTTTTATTAGGGGGACTTTATCACGAATGAAATCAAGGAGCTCTTCAATGAGCTGATTAAGGGTTATAGTTAAGTATAACATTTGGGTTGCATTCAAAAAGTATTGATTAATCAATTAACCTTAAAATAAGAAGTGAAAAAATCACAGTCAGTTTCGACCTGAAAAAATGGTAATTATTACCCTTATTTATTAATTGAAGCCAAATAAGAGGCGTATTACTGTTAATAATATAATTGAACTATAATGTTCCAATTAAGGAAATGTAAAGCCAATATTAAAGCTGCTAACTTTATATATTAGCGGTTAAACTCCGTTAACATTTCTATTTATATAGTTTAAATAAAACATTACATTTTCACTGTAAAGATAATATTTATATATTTATAAATACACCTAAAAATAAAAATATTTCCTTAACATCTTCAGTGTTAAACTCTAATAATAAGCTATTTAGGTTTTTATAAAAAAAATAATAAAATTAAAATAAATATTCAAAAAATAAATGTTAAAAGATAAATCTTAAAATTTGAATCGTATCAACTTTGAATATAATTAATTATATAAATAAATAAACTATATAAACCTTGACCACCTAATATTTCGCCCCAACCATAATCAAAAGACTTTGAAGAATAATAACCAAATTTTAAAGGCAAATAACTAATAAATTTAGTTGAAAGAAAAGGTATAAATCATATAGAACCTATAAATCTAACAAAAGATAATATATCTATTGAAAATAAATTATGAGAAAAATTTGACTTAGAAATTAAATAACCAAAATAAGAACCTAAAATAACAACAGTAATAGTTAAAAACTTTAAATAAAATGGTAAAACAATTATATAAGGAATAGGAAAAATTAATCAAGAAAGTAAACTACCACCAAAAACAGCAACAAATAATAAAGCAATTATTCCAAAAGAAATATAAAAACCTTGATCATCAAAAGAAAAACTAGAATAAAAATTATTATCACCAGATATAGAATAATAAAATAAACGAAATGAATAAGAAGCAGTTAAACCAGTAGAAAAAAAATATAGAAAAAAGATTAAACAATTAATTCATCTTAAACAAACCATCTCAAGAATTAAATCCTTTGAATAAAAACCAGCCAAAAAAGGAATACCACATAAAGACAAACTAGAAACATTAAAACAAACAGAAGTTAAAGGTATAAAATTTACAATTGAACCTATAAAACGAATATCCTGAGAATCCTTTAAATTATGAATTATTGAACCTGCACATATAAATAATAATGCCTTAAATAAAGCATGAGCTAGTAAATGAAAAAAAGCAAGTTTTGGATAACCTATAGCAAGAATTCTCATTATTAATCCAAGTTGTCTTAAAGTAGATAAAGCAATAATTTTCTTTAAATCAAACTCAAAATTAGCACCAAGACCAGCTATAAATATTGTTAAACATCCAATTAATAATAAAAATCAACCACAATTATAAATATCAAGTATAGGACTAAACCGAATTAATAAATAAACACCAGCAGTAACTAAAGTAGAAGAATGAACTAAAGCAGAAACAGGAGTAGGAGCAGCTATAGCTGCAGGAAGTCAAGAAGAAAAGGGAATCTGAGCTCTTTTCGTTATAGCTGCCAAAACAATTAATATTGTAATAATTTTTATTTCAAAGGAATAAGAAATAAAATCATAATAATAAATATAATTTCAACCACCAAAATTTAACATTCAAGCAATAGAAATTAAAATAGCAACATCTCCAATACGATTAGATAAAGCAGTTAATATACCAGCACTATAAGATTTTACATTCTGATAATAAATTACTAAACAATAAGAAACTAAACCCAAACCATCTCAACCTAATAAAATTCTAATCAAATTTGGACTAATAATTAAAAAACCTATAGAAAGAATAAATATTAAAACAATAATAACAAAACGATTAATATTCTTTTCACCAGATATATAATCTTCTCTATAATAAATAACTAAAGAAGAAATATATATAACAAAAGATATAAAAATTAAAGATATTCAATCTAAAATTAAAGTTATAACAACTATAGAACCATTTAAACTAAAAAGCTCTCATTCAATAAAAACTCTATAATCAATTATTAAATAATAAATTCCTAAAATAAAAATTAAAGTTCTTATTGAAAACAAAGAAAAAAAACTTAAAGAACAAATAGAAATTAACTTCACGGCCTAAGATGAAAAACTCATATCTTTGATCCCACAAAACAATATTTTAATTAAAATACTTAAGCAAGTTAAACAAAAAAATATTCACCCTTTAAACATAAAATATTTAAAGGAAGTCAATGTAAAAATAAAAGATGATATTCACGTAAATAACCAAGAGAACATGTATAAACACCAGCAAAATAAACACCATGTTGAGAATAAGAATATATATATAAAGTATAAACAGCTCTAAAAAAAGACAAAAAAATCAAAACTAAAAATCTAAAAGAAGATCATGATATAATTCTATTTAATAAACTTAATTCACCAACTAAATTTAATGAAGGAGGTGCAGCTATATTACAAGAACTTAAAAGAAATCATCAAAGAGCTATTCTTGGTATAAGATTAATCATACCTTTATTAATTAATAATCTTCGTCTACCTAAACGCTCATAAATAATGTTTGATAAACAAAATAAGCCAGAAGAACATAAACCATGACCAATTATTAAAGATAAAGAACCTATACAACCTCATCAATTTATAGTTATTAAACCACCAATAACTATTCTTATATGAGCAACAGAAGAATAAGCAATTAAAGACTTTAAATCAACCTGACGAAAACAAATAAAACTAACAATGACTCCACCTGATAAACTTAAAGATAATCAAAAATAATTAAACTTTAATCCTAAAAAAGAAATAATCCTTATTACACGAAAAATTCCATAACCCCCTAACTTAAGTAAAACACCAGCAAGAATTATTCTACCAGAAATAGGTGCCTCAACATGAGCCTTAGGTAATCATAAATGAACTAAAAACATAGGTATTTTAACTAAAAAAGCTAAAATTATAAAAACATAAAACATAAAATAATAAGAACCAAAATCAAATAATAAAGGAAAATATAAAGTATTAACATAAGAATAAACTTTAAATAAAACTAATAATAAAGGTAATCTAGCAAATAAAGTATAAAAAATTAAATAAATACCTGCTTGAAGACGTTCAGGCTGATAACCTCAACCTAAAATTAATAACAAAGTAGGAACTAAACTAGCCTCAAAAAAAATATAAAAAGACAATAATCTTAAACTAGCAAAAGAACAATACAATATAATAAAAAGAAATAAAACCATAAAAATAAAAAAATTTGAATGATAAGAAGATAAATAAATAGAACCTCTAGATATAATTATTAAAGAACAAATTCAAAAACTCAATAAAATTAAACTAAAAGAAAAATAATCTACTCCAAAATAATATCTAATTATATTTAAATCACAATATGAATAAAAACAAATCATAAAAATAAAACTAGACAAAAATATTAAAGAATGAACCAACCATCAAGAATTATTTAATAAACAAAGAGGGGTCAAAAAAACAATTATAAATAAATACTTTAACATAAAGATAATCTAAAAGAATTAAAAAAATCATTACCATGAGAACGAATTATAGAAACTAAAATAGATAAACCTAAAGCACCCTCACAAACAGAAAAAACTAAAAAAATAACAGGAAAAAAATAATCATAATCAAACTCAATAAGAAAAATAACAATTAATATAAATAAAGAAAGAACAATATATTCTAATCTCAACAAAACCATTAATAAATGTTTACGTTTTGAAGAAAATACATAAACACCAGCAAAGTAAACAAATAAAGAAGTAAAAATAGAAAATATAAACATTAGTTTTAGTAGTTTAAAAAAAACACTGGTCTTGTAAACCAGAAATAAGATCTGCCCCCACTTTTAAAACATCAGGAATAGAAAACTATTCTATCTTTGGTCTCCAAAACCAATATTTTAATGAAACTAACTCCTGAAATGATTAAAATAATAATTATAGCTTTATCTAACGTAATAAATATTAATTTTATTAAATTAAACCATCCAATATCAATAATACTTTTTATTATTTTACAAACCTTTCTTATTGGATTAATAAGTGGAACAATAATAGAAAGATTTTGATTATCATATATTTTATTTTTAACATTTCTTGGAGGTATATTAGTATTATTTATTTATATTACAAGAATTGCATCAAATGAAATATTTCAACCAAAATCAATTATTATATTATTTTCATTTATCTTATGAATAATTATTATAATATTATTTATTATAACAGATAAGATAATATTTATAGACTTTTTTAAAAATACAGAAACTATAAATATTAATAATATTATTAATTATCAAGAAATAACATTTTCATTAGAAAAATTATATAATAATCCAACTTTTATTATTACAATAATAATAATAATTTATTTATTCTTAGCACTTTTAGCAGTAGTAAAAATTACTAATATTAATCAAGGACCTATTCGTAAAATAAGATAACTACTAATGAATAAACCAATTCGATTAAAACATCCTTTATTAAAAATTATCAACAATTCTTTAATTGATTTACCTGCACCAACAAACATTTCATTTTGATGAAATTTTGGTTCATTACTAGGTTTATGTTTAATAATTCAAATTGTAACAGGACTATTTCTAGCTATACATTACACATCAAATATTGAAATAGCATTTAGAAGAGTAGTTCATATTTGTCGAGATGTAAATAATGGATGAATTATTCGAACACTTCATGCTAATGGAGCATCAATATTCTTTATTTGTATTTATCTACATGTTGGACGAGGAATTTATTATGGATCATATATGTATATACATACTTGAATAATTGGAACAATTATTTTATTTTTAGTTATAGCAACTGCATTTATAGGATATGTTTTACCATGAGGACAAATATCATTCTGAGGAGCAACAGTAATTACTAATTTATTATCAGCAATCCCTTACTTAGGTACAGATTTAGTACAATGAGTATGGGGAGGATTTGCTGTAGATAATGCCACATTAAATCGATTTTTTACTTTCCATTTTGTTTTACCATTTATAATTGCTGCTATAGCTGCTATCCATTTATTTTTTCTACACCAAACAGGATCTAATAATCCATTAGGAATTAATGGAGATATTGAAAAAATTCCATTTCATCCTTATTTTACATTTAAAGACTCAATTACATTTATTTTAATAACATCATTATTAATTATATTATGTTTAATTAATCCTTATTTATTAGGAGATCCAGATAATTTTGTACCAGCAAATCCATTAGTAACACCAGTTCATATTCAACCAGAATGATATTTCTTGTTTGCATATGCAATTTTACGATCAATTCCTAATAAACTTGGTGGGGTTATTGCATTATTTTTATCAATTAGAATCTTAATAATTCTTCCATTTTATAATAAAACACCATTTCGAGGAATTCAATTTTACCCAATTAATCAAATTATATTTTGAATTATAGTAATTATTGTAATTCTATTAACATGAATTGGAAAACGACCTGTTGAAGAACCTTATATTATAACAGGACAAATCTTAACAGTTATTTATTTTACTTATTTTTTAATAAACGTTCATATTGCAAATATATGAGATAAATTAATTAAATAATAAATAGTTAATTAGCTTAGGAAAAGCATATGTTTTGAAAACATAAAATTAGAAGTTTAACTCTTCTATTAACTTTTCTTAAAAAATTTCACTAAATAATAGAAATTAATAAAATTTTTAATCCAATAAAAAAAATAAAAAAATTTAAAGATAATGGTAAAAAACTCTTTCAAGCTAAATATATTAATTTATCATAACGAAAACGAGGTAAAGTTCCACGAACCCAAATAAAAGAAAAAGATATAATAGCAAGCTTAATAAAAAATATAAAAGAATAAAAATCACCTCCTAAAAAAATTAAAGATAAAAATATTCTTATAAAAACAATTCTTGTATATTCAGCTAAAAAAATTAAAGTAAAACCACCAGCACCATATTCAATATTAAAACCAGATACCAATTCAGACTCACCTTCAGCAAAATCAAATGGAGTACGATTAGTTTCTGCTAAACAAGAAGCAAAACATGCTAAAAATAAAGGAAAAGAAATAATAATAAATCAACAATAAATCTGATAATTTATAAAACTAAATATATTAAATCTACCAATTAAAATAATTAAAGACATTAAGATCAAAGCTAAACTTACTTCATAAGAAATAGTTTGAGCAACAGAACGTATTGAACCCAACAAAGAATAATTTGAATTAGATGATCAACCAGCAATTATTACAGTATAAACACCTAATCTAGTACAACATAAAAAAAATAAAAATCCATAAGAAAATGAACATATATAAGTTAAATAGGGAAAAATAACTCAAATAATTAAAGAAATTATTAAATTAAATACAGGGGAAAAATAATATAATAAATAATTTGATAAAATAGGAATTGGTTGCTCCTTACAAACTAATTTTACAGCATCACTTAAAGGTTGAGGAATACCAGCAAATCCAACTTTATTAGGACCTTTTCGGATTTGAATATAACCTAACACCTTTCGTTCTAATAAGGTTAAAAAAGCAACACTAATTAAAACACAAATCACCAACAAAAGAAAATTTAAAATAAACATAAATAAATCATATAATATCAATACTATTTGTAGAATAAATCTACATTAATGAATTCTAAATTCAACACATTAATCTGTCAAAATAGTAAATATTAATTTTAGTCAATTAATAAAAAATATTTTAATTACATGGTCCTTTCGTACTAATGCAAATAATTAAAACTTAAGATAGAAACCGACCTGGCTCACGCCGGTCTGAACTCAGATCATGTAAGAATTTAAAGGTCGAACAGACCTAATTACTGGGCTCCTGCACCCAAAATTATTCTTAATCCAACATCGAGGTCGCAATCTGCTTTGTCAATATGAGCTCTCAAAAACAATTACGCTGTTATCCCTAAGGTAACTTAATCTTATGATCATAAATTATGGATCATATTAAACATAAATTAATGATTTTAGAATGAAGAGTTTATTTATTCTTCATGTCACCCCAACCAAACATTATGTTTAAATATAAAAAAATTAACTAAAAATTATATAAAAATAAAATGTTAAGCTCTATAGGGTCTTCTCGTCTTTAAGAAAAATTTAAGCCTTTTAACTTAAAGGTTAAATTCTATAATTTAATAAGAGACAGATGATTTCTCGTCAAGCCATTCATCCCAGCCCCTAATTAAGAGACTAATGATTATGCTACCTTTGCACGGTCAAAATACCGCGGCTCTTTAAAACTTTGTCAGTGAGCAGGCCAGACCTCAAAATATAATCAAGAGGACATGTTTTTGATAAACAGGCGGAAATCAATTTGCCTAATTCCTTATAATAAATTCACAAAATAAAATATTATAAACAAAATAATATACTAATTCTACCATTATTACAATAATTTATAAATTAAATTTATAATCTTAATATAAAACCTAAAATAATTATAAAATCAAAATAAAAAATAATGAACTAAAACGTAATCAAAAAGATAGCTGGTTTAAAGCTTACTATTAAATAAAATAAAATAAAATTATAGGTAAACTCTAGAGCTTATCCCCTAAAGAATAAATAAGTTAATATTTTTACATATAAAAGTAAATAAAAACTAATAACTTTAAAAAATTAAATTTTTTCTTAAGAAACTAGATATCTTAGGAAACGATTAACATTTCATTTCTACAATTAACTCAAAAATAATTATGATACATTAACTATAAATTAATTGTAAATCAACCTAAATCGAGATTAGTAAATAAATACTAAAAATTTAATAAACCCTGATACAAAAGGTACAATAATTTAAATTTACTTATTAAAAATTAAATAATTATTTCATAATCCAATTACATTACTAATTAACTATAATAATAAAAATCAATTCTATAAAATATACTAAGACTAAATTAACAAATAAAATTTCTTTTATTAAAAAATAAAATAACAAAAAATAATTATAATAAAATAAATAATCAAGATATTCTGATTCGCACAGAACAACTTTCAGTGTAAATGAAATACTTTACTAATAAGTTATATCTTGTAATTCTTTCTAGATACACTTTCCAGTACATCTACTATGTTACGACTTATCTCATCTAACTTAAATTTTATCTTATGAATAAATAGATAAATATTAATAATGAGAGCGACGGGCGATGTGTACACACCTCAGAGCCAATATCAATTAAAATAAATATGTTAAATTACTATCAAATCCACCTTTATTAATAGTATTCCACTACCAAATCCGTTATAAACAAAAATCTATTGTAACCCATCTCCTCTTAATTATTAGCTGCACCTTGACCTGAAATATTTTATAATTATAAATCAAGAAAATTATAACTCTAAAAAGATTTTCTGATAACGGAGATATACAAACAAATAAATTAAGTAAAGTTAATCGTGTATTATCAATTACGGGATAGGTTCCTCTGAATGGAATGAGATACCGCCAAATTCTTTGGGTTTAAAGATCTTAACTATTACTACCCTGGTAAGTATAATTAACACTTAAAATAATAGGGTATCTAATCCTAGTTTATTATTTAAGTTTCACAGAATCATAACAAGAAATATAAAAAAATTTTAAATTTCACCATCAAAATTTTTAATTTATCTCAAAATATAATTAACTGTATTAACCAATAATATTTACTTGTATTAATCGTATAACCGCGGCTGCTGGCACGAATTATGCCAATACTAAATCAATTGCTAAATCCAAAATCACTTGATTAATTAAATCAAATTACTGCAAATAGAACATTTAGTCTAACAAAACTTACATATAAATCAAAGAAAAAGTAAATATTTAAGCAAGAATAAAACTTTTAAACACAAAATAAAATTAAAATAAAAAATACTAACAAACTAAAACTTAAATACATAAAATAATTAAGAAAAAAGATATAAAAATAACACAAAATAGTCAAAAATATTTAGAATATATCCTTCCTAAAACCAACAACAACTTCTCTATTATATATAATAAATATCAGACATGGAACTAAAAAATTAAAAAATGTGTAATTCTATGCTCCTATTATTTAATCTTTCTTTTTTTTTATATTTATAAAGAAAGATTAAATAATATAAATTATTTAATTTAAATAATTAAATATTTTAATATAATACATAATAATATAAAATTAAATGTATTATATTATTAATTATCTATTATTATAATAATATATTTAATTATAATGTAAAATAATCAATTATATTATATAATTAATATAAAAGATTATTTTATTATACTAATTATATTAATTAAATAATTATATTGTTTATATCATATTTATATAATATAATATATTTAATTACATATGTATAAATATTTTATTATATAATAATTTCTTTTGCCTTAAAAAATAGGTCCCTATAATTTTTGATAAATATATAAATTAGAATAATAAAATAATAATAAATAAATAAAACTATAATGATATATTTAATTAGATGTAATATATTAAAATAAATTATTTATATTAAAACCGACAAAAATAAAGAAATTTTCTTTATTTTATCCTCTAAAAAAGGTATAAAATTGAAACAACTATATGAATATCCTACAATAACTTAAACACAAAAAAAACTTTCAATTTGTATATAAAATACACAAAATGCAAAAAAAAAT